AACTCAATTCATTCTTTCGGTATAGGATAGAAATGTAGAACAAAAGGAAAGAATTTTTTTGATAAAAAAAACAATTGTAGGTTTCTTGTTTTGAACAAACAATATTTCTTTTTTTTTTCACCCCTTCCATTGAAAAAGACAAAATCAATAAAAAAAGATATGATTCAACCTCAAACCCATTTGAATGTAGCCGATAACAGCGGGGCCCGAGAATTGATGTGTATTCGAATCATAGGAGCTAGTAATCGACGATATGCTCATATTGGTGACGTTATTGTTGCTGTAATCAAAGAAGCAGTACCAAATACACCTCTAGAAAGATCAGAAGTGATCCGAGCTGTAATTGTACGTACTTGTAAAGAACTCAAACGCGACAACGGTATGATAATACGATATGATGACAACGCTGCAGTTGTTATTGATCAAGAAGGAAATCCCAAGGGAACCCGAATTTTTGGCGCGATCCCCCGGGAATTAAGACAGCTAAATTTCACTAAAATAGTTTCATTAGCACCCGAAGTATTATAAGGGAATACCGTAATATCGTTTTTAATATAGTTTTATAGTATTTGAATGAAATGGATTACTTTAATTAGTAGATTGTTTGTATATCACGTATATACCTTTTAAAATTCATAAATATTTATGAATTCAGAAAAAAATAAATAGAGCATGTTGATTATATCAAAATTCGGGGGCAACAATAATCTTAGTTTATCATGAGTAAAGACACTATTGCTGACATAATAACCTCTATACGAAATGCTGACATGAATGAAAAAAGAACAGTTCGAATACCATCTACTAATATCACTGAAAATATTGTTAAAATCCTTTTACGAGAAGGTTTTATTGAAAACGTGAGAAAACATCAGGAAAGCAATAATTTTTTTTTGGTTTTAACCCTACGACATCGAAGGAATAGGAAAGGACCATATAGAACTGTTTTAAATTTAAAACGGATCAGTCGGCCCGGCCTGCGAATCTATTCTAACTATCAACGAATTCCGAGAATTTTAGGTGGAATGGGGATTGTAATTCTTTCTACTTCTCGAGGGATAATGACAGACCGAGAGGCTCGAATAGAAGGAATCGGCGGGGAAATTTTGTGTTATATATGGTAATCTTTCTGATAGCCAAATCATATGCGAAACTTTCATATTTGTGAAAAAAAGAGTAAAAGGTAGGTTTATAATATTATGCCTCTTTAATTAGTTGATGCTTCAAAGTCGTTTTACCTGGAATGAAAGAGAAAGAACAAAAACGGATTTGCGAAGGTTTAATTACTGAGCTACGTCCCAATGGTATGTATCTTTCGAGTTCGTTTAGATAACAAAAATCCGATTCTAGGTTTTGCTTCGGGAAAGGTTCAACGTAATTTTATACATATACTCCCTATAAATTAAATATAATCATAGTAAATTACCAAAATTGTGATAAGTTCTTATGATTCAACTAAAGGGAATATAATTTGTATATTATAGTCAGTATATTCAAAAGTAAAGACTCAAATAATTAGTAAAGACTCAAATAATTGGGTGGTTTTTTGATTTCAACATTCTTTCGTAGGGATACAATTCGAAGTTAAAAATTTTAAGAAATTTATTTTCTTCCAATTAAATTAAGTAGATTCAGAATTAAGAAAAGGAGTGACAAATATGAAAATAAGGGCCTCCGTTCGTAAAATTTGTGAAAAATGTCGATTGATCCGTAGGCGGGGACGAATTATAGTAATTTGTTCCAACCCGAGACATAAACAAAGACAAGGATAATCTTTTTAAATCAAAAAGGACTCCCGAAATCTAAAGGACCTGATATACAGACGTACAAAAAAATCAGTAAAAAACCAGGATCCGTTTTGACATGAAATGGATATATCCATATATCTCTGACTTATATTTATGAGATGATAAAATATGGCAAAACCTATACCAAAAATTGGTTCACGTAGAAATAGACGTATTGGTTCACGTAAGAATGCGCGTAGAATCCCAAAGGGAGTTATTCATGTTCAAGCAAGTTTCAACAATACCATTGTGACTGTTACAGATGTACGGGGTCGAGTAATTTCTTGGTCCTCCGCCGGTAGTTGTGGATTCAAGGGTACAAGAAGAGGAACACCATTTGCCGCTCAAACCGCAGCGGGAAATGCTATTCGGACAGTGGTGGATCAAGGTATGCAACGAGCAGAAGTCATGATAAAGGGCCCGGGTCTCGGGAGAGATGCGGCATTAAGAGCTATTCGTAGAAGTGGTATACTATTAAGTTTCATACGGGATGTAACCCCTATGCCACATAATGGCTGTAGGCCCCCTAAAAAAAGACGTGTGTAACCATTGAAGAGATTTCAAGAGAAATAAATAATTCAATGATTTGATCAAATAATATTACTATGGTTCGAGAGAAAGTAACAGTATCTACTCGGACACTGCAGTGGAAGTGTGTTGAATCAAGAGCAGACAGTAAGCGTCTTTATTATGGACGCTTTATTTTGGCCCCA